TATTTCTCTTGAAATTTCTTCAATGTTTATTTCTACACCCGTCTTTTTTTAGGGGGTCTGCAGCCATTATGTGGCATAGGGGTTACATCCCGTACGAAACTTAAAAGTATACCACTTCTACGAATAGCTCGTAATGCTGCATCTCTTCCGAGACCCGGACCTTTTATCATGATCTCCGCTCGTTGCATACCTTGATCCGCTACTGCTCGAATAGCATTTCCTGCTGCGGTTTGAGCAGCAAAGGGTGTCCCTCTTCTTGTACCCCTGAATCCACAAGTCCCAGCGGAGGACCAAGAAATCACCCGCCCCCGTACATCTGTAATAGTCACAATGGTGTTGTTGAAACTTGCTTGAACATGAATAACGCCTTTTGGTATTCGACGTGCACTTTTACGTGAACCAATCCGTCCAGTCCTACGTGAAACACTTTTTGATATAGATTTTGCCATATTTTATCATTTCATAAATATAAGTCAGATATATGGATATATCCATTTCATGTCAAAACAGATCTTTTATTTTGATTTGTTCATCGGTTCCTTTAGAGAGTCCCTTTTCGAAAGATTATCCTTGTCTTTGTTTATGTCTCGGGTTGGAACAAATTACTATAATGCGTCCTCTCCTACGGATCAGTCGACATTTTTCACAAATTTTACGAACCGAGGCCCTTATTTTCATAGTTGTTATTCCTTAACTGAATTGCGAATCTACTTCTACTTATTGGAAGAAAATAAGTTTCTTGAAATTTTTGAACAGTGACTTGTATCCTCATGAAAGGAATGTTGAAAAACCACCTAATCATTCGAATTCTTGTTGTGGAGTCTATAAATTATACGCCCTCCATTTCTGAACCATAACGACTTACTTCAATTTTGACTCTTTTGGCTCTATTTCCAGGTAGTACACGTAGAAAACTGTGTCGAACTCTTCCTGAAACATAACTTCGAATCTGACTTCAGTATATAAACGAACCCGGAGCATACCATTGGGAAGTGCTTCAGTAATTAAACCTTCATAAATCCATTCATTTTTCTTCTTTCATTCCAGGCAAAACCCCTTGAAGTATCAACTAATGTAGGAGGAGTGATATTAGACAACTTGTCTTTTTTCGTTTTTTTTCACAAATTAGTAAGTTCCGGATATAATTCGGGTACCAGAAAGATTACCATATATAACACAAAATTTCTCCGCCGATTCTTTCTAGTCGAGCCGTACGGTCTGTCATTATACCCCGAGAAGTAGAGAGAATTACAATCCCCACCCCGTCTAAAATTCTCGGAATTCGTTGATAGTTCGAATAGATTCGGAGACCAGGCCGACTGATTCGTTTTAAATTTAAACAGGTTCTATATGGTCTTTTCCTATTCCTTCTATGTCGTAGGGTTAAAACCAAAAAAGATTTGTTGTTTTCCACAAGTTGCCTTACGTTTTCGAGAAACCCCTCTCGTAAAAGTATTTTAACAATGTTTTCGGTGATGTTAGTAGACGCTACTCGAACCGTTCCTTTTCTATCCCTGTCAGCATTTCGTATATAAGTTATTATGTCAGCAATAGTGTCCTTACCCATGATAAACGCAAATTATTGTTACTTCCGAATTTTTATATAATCAACATGTTCCTTTTTTTTGTTTTATTTATGAAAATTATTAAAAGTATATGCGTGAGACATAATCTACTAATTTAGCTATTTTAATTAAAGACTATCCCTCTATCGGGATCTCGTATTATAATACCTCAGGCGCTAATGAAACTATTTTAGTAAAATTGAACTGTCTCAATTCCCGTGCGATCGCGCCAAAAACTCGAGTTCCTTTTGGATTTCCTTCTTGATCAATGACAACTGCAGCATTGTCATCATATCGTATTATCATACCGTTGTCACGCTTGAGTTCTTTACAAGTACGTACAATTACAGCTCTGATCACTTCGGATTTTTGTAGAGGTGTATTTGGTACTGCTTCCTTGATCACAGCAACAATAACGTCACCAATATGAGCATATCGGCGATTACTAGCTCCTAGGATTCGAATACACATTAATTTTCGGGCCCCGCTGTTGTCTGCTACATTCAAATGGGTTTGAGGTTGAATCATATCATTTTTGAATCTGTTTTTTTAATGTAAAGTAAAGCAAAGGACGAAGTAAAAAAAAACCTGCAATTGTTTTTTTTATACCCAAGACTTCTTTCCTTTGGTTCAACATTCCTATCCAGAAATAATGAATTGAGTTCTTATAGGCATTTTGGATGCCACTATTGAAATAGCCTTTCGAGCTATATTTTCGGCTACTCCACCCATTTCATAAAGTATTCTACCTGGTTTAACGACAGCTACCCAATATTCGGGGGATCCTTTCCCCGAACCCATACGAGTTTCCGTATGTCTTACTGTAACTGGTTTATCTGGAAATACACGTACCCATATTTTTCCCCCACGGCGTACATTTCGTGTCATTGCGCGTCGCCCTGCTTCGATTTGTCTAGATGTGATCCAAGCGGGTT